TTAAATTGGGTTCGAGTGGACCATAGAACTTACGTTGCGGGTTTAAAATCTATTTCAATTTCAAATTTACTTTTTAGTAATTTTTTTTTGCTTTTTCTATTTTTTTTCTAGAATATCTAATATCTTTTTTACATCTTCTATGTGAAAATGTTCAATTTTTATAAGGTCTTCTTGACTGTTATTCAAAAGGTCCAATAATGTATGTATATTGGACTTTTTGAGACAATTATAAATTCGGGGAGGCAATTCTAATTGGTCAATAAAAATATATTGAAATGCTAGTTCTTTTTTTTTTTTTCTTAGGTTAACTAATCTATTATTAAAAGGAAAAAGGGGTAAAGTAACTTGATGTTGATTGTTCTCTAAATAGAATGTTTCTTCTTCTACATGTAGAAAAGGAATAAATAAATTAATCAAATTCCGGGAGGCTTCATGAAGTGCTTCTTTAGGGGTTAAACTTCCATTTGTCCATATTTCTAGAAAAAGAATCTCTTGTTTTTCATTCCCATTCCCATAAGAATGAATACTATGATTCGCGTTTTGAACAGGCATGAATACTGCATCTATAGGATAACTTCTGTCTTCAAAGTTATTTGACATTTTTAGGCTATATCCGCGATTCCTCTCGATTTTTAATCCAATACACAAATCTATTGGTTCCGTTAAGGTAGCTATATGCTGTGTATTATCAACTATTTCCACAGAGGGCGGTAAAATTATGTCTCGAGCAGTTATATATCCGGGACCTTTGACACAAATAAGCGCGTTGCGCGTTCCGTATAGATTGCTTCTTAATACAATCTCGTTCAAATTCATTAAAATCTCATGTACTGATTCTTGAATACCTACTATGTTAGAATAGTCATGTGGTATGTTCTCAGATTTTGCACGTGTAATACATGTTCCTTCTATTTCGCCAAGTAAAGCTCTTCGCATCGCAATGCCTATTGTGTCGGCTTGACCTTTCATAAGTGGAGACAGAATAAAGCGTCCATAATAAAGACGCTTACTGTCTCTTCTTGATTCAACACACTTCCACTGTAGTGTCCGAGTAGATACTTTGACTTTCTCTCGAACCATAGTAATTTTATTTGATCAGATCATTGAATCGTTTATTTCTCTTGAAACCCTTTCAGCTTTTATTTAGTTCTATACACGTCTTTTTTTAGGGGGTCTACAACCATTATGTGGCATAGGGGTTACATCTCGTACGAAACTTAAAAGTATACCGCTTCTACGAATAGCTCGTAATGCTGCATCTCTTCCCAGTCCAGGGCCTTTTATCCTTACCTCAGCTCGTTGCATACCTTGATCCACTACTGCTCGAATAGCATTTCCTGCTGCGGTTTGAGCAGCAAAAGGTGTTCCTCTTCTTGTACCCCTGAATCCACAAGTACCCGCGGAGGACCAAGAAATAACCCGACCCCGTACATCTGTAACGGTCACAATGGTATTGTTGAAACTTGCTTGAACATGAATAACTCCCTTTGGTATTCTACGTACATTTTTACGTGAACCACTACGTGTATTTTTACGTGAACCAATTCTTAATATAGGTTTTGCCATTTTTTTTTCATTTCACAAGAAATATATGGATATATCCATTTCATGTCAAAACGGACTTTTTTTTTTGCCAGCTCCTTGGAAGTGCCTTTTCCTTTACTTTATTTCCTTTAGTAAGATTATCCTTGTCTTTGTTTATGCCTCGGGTTGGAACAAATTACTATAATTCGTCCCCTCCTACGGATTAGTCGACACTTTTCACAAATTTTACGAACGGAAGCCCTTATTTTCATAGTTATTTTTCCTTAATTCTGTGAATATACTTATTGTTGGACGAAAAAAGGGTTTCTTGATATTTTTGAATCTTTAATTGTATCTTATTGAAAGGAATGTTGAAATTGAAAAAAAAACAACTTACTCTTTTGAATCCTTGTTATGGAGTCTAGAAAGCGGCTATCCCCCGATTAACTTATACCTAAGAACTAGCTAAAATTTTTATTTTTAGCAGGGGTGGTATTATACAACCCCCTTTTTTCACAAACGGTAAGTTCCAATTGTATCTTATTGAAAGGAAAGAATGAAATTGAAAAAAAAACAACTTACTCTTTTGAATCCTTGTTATGGAGTCTAGAAAGCGGCTATCCCCCGATTAACTTATACCTAAGAACTAGCTAAAATTTTTATTTTTAGCAGGGGTGGTATTATACAACCCCCTTTTTTCACAAACGGTAAGTTCCGGATATCCAATTTTAATATTAGAAGGATTACCATATATAACACAAAATTTCGCCGCCGATTCTTTTTAGTCGAGCTTCTCGATCTGTCATTATACCTTGAGAAGTCGAAAGGATTACAATCCCTATTCCGCCTAAAATCCGTGGAATTCGTTGAGAGTTAGAATAGATTCGTAGACCCGGCCGACTTATTCTCTTTAAATTTAAAAAAGTTTTATAGGATTCTTTCTTATTTCGTCTATGTTTTAGGGTTAAAATCAAAAAATATTGATTGTTTTCGCGATGTTTCCTTACGTTTTCGATAAAACCCTCCCGTAAAAGTATTTTAACAATGCTTTCGGTGATGTTAGTCGACCCTATCCGAACTGTTCCTTTTCTATTCATGTCAGCATTTCGTATAGAGGTTATTATATCAGCAATAGTGTCTTTTCCCATGATAAGTTAAAATTCCTTATTGTTCTATAATTTTGATATAATCAACATGTTCTTTTTCTTTTATTTATATATAGATATAGACGAGTTATATATTAATATATGAATTAAATGATTAATTTTTTATTATTAAGGGTATATGCGTGATACACAATCGATTAATTAATTTTATTTCAATACCATTTTTTAATCCTATACTAACTATTGATATTTAGGTTTTATAAGACCTCAGGAGCTAATGAAACTATTTTAGTAAAGTTTAATTGTCTCAATTCCCGTGGGATCGCCCCAAAAACTCGAGTTCCTTTTGGATTCCCTTCTTGATCAATGACAACTGCGGCATTGTCATCATATCGTATTATTGTCCCATTGTTACGTTTGAGTTCTTTACAAGTACGTACAATTACAGCTCTGATCACTTCTGATCTTTCTAGAGGAGTATTCGGTATTGCTTCCTTGATTACAGCAACAATAACGTCACCAATATGAGCATATCGGCGATTACTAGCTCCTATTATTCGAATACACATCAATTCTCGAGCCCCGCTGTTGTCTGCTACATTCAAATAGGTTTGTGGTTGAATCATATCATTTTTTTGTATCTCTTCTTTTAATATAAAGGACGAAGTAAAAAAATATTGTTTGTCAAAAAAAGAAAACTGATAATCTTTTTATCCTTAATTGTTTTTTAGCTTTTTTATTCTATATTCCTATTCAGAAATAATGAATTGGGTTTTTATAGGCATTTTTGATGCCGCTATTGAAATAGCTTTTCTGGCTATATTTTCGGGTACACCACCCATTTCATAAAGGATTTTACCTGGTTTAACCACAGCCACCCAAAACTCTGGGGATCCTTTCCCAGAACCCATACGCGTTTCCGCGGGTCTTACTGTAACTGGTTTGTCTGGAAATATACGTACCCAAATTTTTCCCCCACGTCGTACATTTCGTGACATTGCTCGTCGCCCCGCTTCTATTTGTCTAGATGTGATCCAAGCGGGTTCAAGTGTTTGAAGAGCATATCTGCCAAAACAAATACGATTCCCACGAGAAGATATTCCTTTTAGTCTTCCTCGATGTTGTTTACGAAATCTTGTTCTTTTTGGGTTATAGTTGATGGGTTTTTTCTAAATTAGAAATTCCATCTCTACTACAGAACTGAACGTGAGAGTTTCTTCTCATCCAGCTCCTCGCGAATAAAAGTACTAAAAAAGCTTGTATTAAGATATAGATGTAGTTAATGATTAATCCTATTAATCATGGTCTTTTTTGAAATTTCATCTGATCTCTTCTAAATTTGTGTATGTCTTTTTCAAAATGGAATCCAAGATGAATTCTATTTATATTTATTAAATAAAAATAGAATTATCTCGAATGTCGTTTTTGTTATAATTAGCATATTATAACAAAATTATTTTTTTTTTTTTCTTTTATCTTTTTCATTTTTTTTTTTTACTTTTTTTATAAAAAAAAAATATTCGCCGGCGAATATTTACTCTTTCAATATCTATTTAAGTTTGATCTTTATCCCACGAGGTCTCATAATCAAAATCAGAATAGATAATAAAGTTTATGGTTTATTCCGCCATCCTGTCCAATGAATTACTAAGATTTATTTTTCAACTGAATCCTATATATTCATGGGTTCCGTCGTTCCCATCGCTTCTTGATTAATCAGTAGGCCCGAATTCTACAATGGAGCTCTTACCTGAAATTTTTAATTTCATTTTTTAATTTGTTTTTGAGTCAATTTTCTCAGTTTTTATTGGCTCAAGGCTCTTAATTTTTTGTTTTCAGAACGAACAGATTTATTTAATTATTATGAATGAATCTGTATTCATGCTTTATTACATTGTTTTTATTACAGTGACCTCATAGACTTTTTAAATTGGAATAATAGATCATTAATATTCAAAATTTTTCTCTCTTTCTTTCATCCTTCCATTTATCCGCATACTTTTCGATTACCTTTCAGAACTTATAAAAAAATTTCGTTATTCTTTTTTTTTTGTAAAAAAAATTCAGTTGCTACAATTATATGATCAGTCTATCATATCTTGACTTATTTTTTTGGATCCAGATAATGCGAAGCAATGAGTTGCTTAGGTTATTTATTAATGCTATTTAGTTGCTCTTATAGGTAAGTTCTTTTTTTATTTTTTTTTCTTAATCTAATCGAATCCTAAACTAACGAGTCACACACTAAGCATAGCAATTATATCAAAGGAGTTTTGATGGAAATTTTTATTCAACCTTATAGAATTGCTTATTTTTTCTTAAACAAAAAAAGAACACTGTAATTTTTTTTTTTGCTTTCTGTATAGTGTT